TTATTTACGCTCCCAGTGTGCCTATGATGTAGCACCAGGCGGATTTTTAGCTAGTGTGTATCACCTTACGAAAATACGGTATGGTATAGATAAACCAGAAGAGGTATGCATAAAAGTCTTTGCTCCCAGGAGTAATCCTCAAACCCCGTCAGTTTTCTGGATTTGGAGAAGTGCTGATTTTCAGGAACGGGAATCTTATGATATGTTGGGAATTTCTTATGAGAATCATCCTCGCCTTAAACGTATCTTGATGCCTGAAAGTTGGATAGGCTGGCCCTTACGTAAAGACTATATTACGCCCAATTTTTATGAAATTCAAGATGCTCATTGAATGATAAGAAACCCCCTTTTTACTTATACGACACGACTCCAGATTTCATTTCAATCAATGAGCATCTTGACATTCCCTTCTAGATGAAACAGAGTAACTGGACTTGAATTCGTATTGTGGATGGGCTAAAATAAAAATGAAAAAGAAAGTAAAGAATATCTAGCCCGATACGGCTCAGTCTCAATGAATTTCATTCATTTGTATGAGGTATGAATATCTATCCGATACATTATTTACGTGTCAGGAACCAGATTTGAACTGGTGACACGAGGATTTTCAGTCCTCTGCTCTACCAACTGAGCTATCCCGACCATTTCCCGTGCATCATCCTAGCAAAGTACTTGTATCTATGTCAATGAAAGGAACTAAAAAAGTCTTAACAAATTGGACCTAGCCCCTGAATTTCTTAGGTCTTCAAAAAGAAGACTTTCTTTGTATAATGATATGGACTGTGAATGATTCAATAACGGAGATTCCTTGAACATATATGTTCATTTGTACAGGTATCGTACTATACAAGATTGGAAGAAGATACGAGGATTTCTATTTGGATCCAGTTGCGAAAGAACAGAGTGAATGAAATGAGAAAGATATTGAATTTTGTTTGAACTGAACCACTGATTAAAAAAAAGAGGATGAGGATAAATAAAGAGTGAGGAAGTAAAATGGGCTTTTTCTTGGGGATAGAGGGACTTGAACCCTCACGATTTTCAAATTCGACGGATTTTCCTCTTACTATAAATTTCATTGTTGTCGGTATTGACATGTAAAATGGGACTCTCTCTTTATTCTCGTCCAATTAATCTTCAAAAGATCTATCAAACTCTGGAATGAATCATTTGATCACTGAATATTTGAATTCGATTCTTTTTTCAACTTCAATTGGAATTGATTCACAATAATTCTTCAATTTTTGATAGATTTTTTGATCTCTATCATTCTAATTAATAGAGAATAGAAATAGAGGGTTTCTATAGATCCCTATCCTATACTCTTACTAATACTCATATCATAATAGTATATAGTATATAAGACTAATATGTATTATAAAATAGAAGGTTCGGGTTGTGATTAATCTTTGCTATGTCAGTATGTATACGTACGTATTAGGTATATAAGGTTATCCTTTCTGGAAGGATTTTAGCTACTAACGTAACGTAGTCAATTTCATTCGTTAGAACAGCTTCCATTGAGTCTCTGCACCTATCCCTTTTTATTCTCATTTTCCATTTTTTTTTCTCAAAACAAAGATTTGGCTCAGGATTGCCCATTTTTAGTTCCAGGGTTTCTCTGAATTTGGAAGTTACCACTTAGCAGGTTTCCATACCAAGGCTCAATCCAATCAAGTCCGTAGCGTCTACCAATTTCGCCATATCCCCCTTTTGCTTTTAGACAAGGATCCGGTTGGAATTCCATACCCCTCTTTCATCGATCTTGGCACTATTGAATTCATTAGGTAATGATTACTATATCGAAAAAGTGTATGCTGATATTTTATTTTTTGCCCACCCTCTATTCTATATTCTATCATTTCATCTCTATTGGATGAACCCTATTTGTTTCAATCCGAAATGATTCTATCATTGATGTATCCGCAATTCAATATGGATAGATATATCCCACATATATCTATGCCTTTCCTACTCCTTAATTTTTAAAGTGCAGTTTTTAATAGTGGAACGGTCGATTCTTTTTTTTGTCCTCTTGTGTATAATGATAGAATAAAAATTTTTCTCAGTTTTAGTCTTCCATTATTCGAATATAAATAAATAGAATATGATTACTATTTATCTATTAGGATTTAGGATATAGATAGTTTCGTTACGCGAAATTTAGATTTCTAGTCTATTTTTCTAGTTCCACGATTAGAATGATACCATTCTAATGATCATAACTGAATTATTCAGAATATGATTTGAATTATTATCAAATGAAATGATCATAATATTATTGAAGATTGAATTTCAGATTTGATTTATTGTATTGATTTCATATTCATCTTCATATTAATCATATTCATAATTGAATTAAGATTTCAATTGTAAATTGAATATTTTTTAATTTTATATCTAATATTTGTGTTTGAATTTGATTGAATATTTGAATTTCATCTTTTTTTTTTTTTTTCATTTCAAATTCGAATTTCATTTCTATTTTCTTTCATATCATATATAGAAATATGGAATTCAATTTCTATTTCTATTTAGATATCTAATTTATCTATATCTAAATAGAGTCTAAAATCTATAACTAATAACTAAGAAATAGAATAAATTGAAATAATCAATAAATGAAATAAAAAAAGAAGAAGAATCACTAGGTAATAGCTAAGATCCGATAGTTTCCTGTATTCTGTATTCCTATACACTATTGCTCTTATATCCGCCCGCTTAGCTCAGAGGTTAGAGCATCGCATTTGTAATGCGATGGTCATCGGTTCGATTCCGATAGCCGGCTCTTTTTCTTTATCGATTTTTTCTTTCCATGATTTAAAATATCTACTTTCGCTTTCTCTAAATGTCGGGTCACCGATCTATTATGTCATGGTAACTTTCAGCTATAGCTATGAATAAAAAAGTTGACTAGAACAATTAGATCTCTAAAGAAGGAATTGGAAAAGGTAGCCTTCACTTGAATTTCCTATATATATACAAAAAATCCGAATATTTATAAAATTTCTTTTATTCTATTCTGTTTTGTAGGACTTTAGTAGATTGATAGATTGAGTTTTGCTTTGCGGATCCTTTAGTTCAGTCTGAATTTAGATTTTTTTGTCAAATGAAAGTGAATCAAAAAGGAGCCTTTATATGTCTCGTTACCGAGGACCTCGTTTCAAAAAAATACGCCGGCTGGGGGCTTTACCGGGACTAACTAGTAAAAGACCCAGATCCAGAAGTGATCTTCAAACCCAATTGCGCTCTGGAAAAAGATCGCAATATCGTATTCGTTTAGAAGAGAAACAGAAATTGCGTTTTCATTATGGTCTGACAGAGCGACAATTACTTAAATATGTGCATATTGCTGGAAAAGCCAAAGGGTCAACAGGCCAGGTTTTACTACAACTACTTGAGATGCGTTTGGATAACATCCTTTTTCGATTAGGTATGGCTTCGACCATTCCTGGAGCCAGACAATTAGTTAACCATAGACACATTTTAGTTAATGGTCGTATAGTGGATATACCAAGTTATCGTTGCAAACCTCGAGATATTATTACTACGAAGGATAAAGAAAGATCAAAAGCTCTGATTCAAAATTATCTTGTTTCATCCCCCCACGGGGAATTGCCAAACCATTTGACTATTGACTCCTTACAATATAAAGGATTTGTAAATCAAATAATAGATAGTAAATGGATCGGCCTGAAAATAAATGAGTTGTTGGTCGTAGAATATTATTCCCGTCAGACTTGATTCTAACGAAAATAACAAGTTTCATACGATTTTGACTCCTTTCGCTGAAGTAAATAGAGTACCTTGTGCCCTGTCTCATTCACGTATCACAAATGGATCGGCAATAGGATTCTTTTTCTTTTTTCTTCTTTTCAATATCCATTTTCTATTTGTATTTTACCTATCACAGGGATGTAATTAGGGATAGAAAATCTCTATTAAATAAGGGTCTTACTGTTATAATAACGATATCAATTCTTATTTGATTTGATACATTGTAGTCGGTAACGTGGATGAATGAAAAGAAACGGAGAGAGAGGGATTCGAACCCTCGGTATACAAAAGTATACATAGCAGTTCCAATGCTACGCCTTGAACCACTCGGCCATCTCTCCGACAGAATGTTATTCTTGACCAAAACTCGAATGAATAGCGAGTCACTCATCTTAATTTAAGAAGAAACTTTTTTTTTTTTTTCAATTTCCTATTTATCAACAACAACTTCTTTCATCAGCTACCCCATGGATCTATTCAAAATTCATGAATCGTCCGATGAATTTTTCTTTTTGAATTGTATGGTGTGGCACATACACGTTATGCAAACAAAAAGGATGGTTACTTTATTTGAACTTGATTTTATCATGGAATGATTATTCCATTCTTTTTTCTTTTTGGATCATAACCAAATCAAAACTTCTCGAGTTATCCAAATCCATAGGAAACTTGGTTTTTCAACTTAGATGAAATAGTAATAGTCATTGGTATACTACGAAATTGGAATGAAATCTAATCTGATTCAACTATTTCATTTCATCTTTGTCCAAAAAGGGGGACACCACATTTTTTCCAATTAGTCTGTTTTTATGTTATTTTGTACTGTACAATTCCTTTTTTTGTGGGATCGTTTTCCCCGAAGGGGGGGATGAGAAGAATTATAGAATGAATTGCTAATTATGCCTAGATCTCGAATAAATGGAAATTTTATTGATAAGACCTCTTCAATTGTAGCCAATATTTTATTACGAATAATTCCGACAACTTTAGGAGAAAAAAAGGCATTTACCTATTACAGAGATGGTGCGATTTGATTTTTTTTCTTGTTTTTTTTACCCCTAACTTTTACGAGAAAAAGAACGTAGTTAGGAATAGAAAAAACAAATTAGTGAAAGAAACCTACGCTTGGTGAAGGTGAAGTTTGGAGATAGAGCAATTCCTTCTGTCGTGTATCCTCGATTGATGCAGCCTTAGATGCTTCAATTATCGATTTTAGTATTGAG